ATTCGACGTAGTCTAGCAGCTCGTCTAGACCTCGCTTATTGCAATTCAGAATTCAATTTGATTCTATCGTTGATATATTTGCAATTCAATCGGAATCAATATATCCAAAAGTTTTTCTCTCCCCCACCCGCCCCCTTCCTTTTTTAGAGTATTCTAAATCATACTATAACGCTTGATATTCATCCTTTTTTTCTAATCAGAATTAGAGATTTCATTTGCTATGATTCTATCTTTTCCTTAGTGAAATAGTAATCCTTAAATTATTAACAAATAAAAAAATTATTAACAAATAAAAAAAAACAAAATATCTTATCTCAAAAAATTTATATAATGATCGAATGAAAATACCAATCTCTTGGCATTTTCTCTTTATTATATTATTCATATATATATTATTCTTTTCTATGTATTAGATTATTCCTCCGAGCCATATCAAATTCAAAATAGCTGAAATCAAATTCAATATAGAAATTGGAATAGATTCTATTAGAAAAATAGATTTGCGAATTAGAGAAATAAAAAGAAGGTTCAATAAATTCTATAATCCTATTTAAGAATATCATTTTGTTAAGCATATCCTATTTAAGAATATCATTTTGTTAAGCATATAAAATTAACTTTATCTTTATGAAATTCTAGTATTTTTTCTTCTAATCTAAGTAGAATTTCAAATTTCGAACTAGTTAATAACTAAGATTAATAATAAAGATCTGACATTTTAGGGATTTCCCATATATATTTCTATTTGTTACACTATTTCTGTTATGTAAGCCCACTTAGCTCAGAGGTTAGAGCATCGCATTTGTAATGCGAGGGTCATCGGTTCAAATCCGATAGTCGGCTTTTTTTCTATCGATGTTCCATGAACAAGAATCTCTCTTTTTTCTCTGAATTTAATGGAGAATCCAGGATCTATTATGTCGTTTTACCTTACCATTTTGCTAGATACAAAACATTAAAATAAATAATATATATACAAAAAATCAGATGTTGATGAAATTCCATTTTTAGTGGTACTTTTGTAGATTTTACTCTGTTTATCCTTTAGTTTAATTATCCTTTAGTTTAATTCAGTTTTAATTTCGATGTATTCTGTAATGTAAATACAATGAAATTTATTGTGTAAAATGAAATTTCAATAAAATAAAAAAGGAGTCTTCATGTCCCGTTATCGCGGACCTCGTTTAAAAAAAATACGCCGTCTGGGAGCTTTACCAGGACTCACTAGAAAAACACCTAAATCCGGAAATAATCTGAAAAAGAAATTCCATTCTGGGAAAAAGGAGCAATATCGTATTCGTCTTCAAGAAAAACAGAAATTGCGTTTTCATTATGGTCTGACAGAACGACAATTACTTAGATATGTACATATCGCTGGAAAAGCAAAAAGGTCAACAGGTCAGGTTTTACTACAATTACTTGAAATGCGTTTGGATAATATCCTTTTTCGATTGGGTATGGCTTCAACCATTCCTGGGGCCCGGCAATTAGTTAACCATAGACATATTTTAGTTAATGGTCGTATAGTTGATATACCAAGTTTTCGTTGCAAACCCCAAGATATTATTACTACGAAGGATAACCAAAGATCAAAACGTCTGGTTCAAAACTCTATTGGTTCATCCGATCCGGGCAAATTGCCAAAGCATTTGACGGTTGACACATTGCAATATAAAGGACTAGTAAAAAAAATCCTAGATAGGAAGTGGGTCGGTCTCAAAATAAATGAGTTGTTAGTTGTAGAATATTACTCTCGTCAGACGTGAACTTAACGAAAAAAGGGAAGGTTCATAGAATTTTTTTCCCCTTCCCCTTTCCCCGAACTAAATCGACCTAAGGCTCTTAATTCGTATTTTCCCATTCACTTAGCAAAAATAGATTAACCCTAGGATCCTTTTTTCTTTTTTGTTATTTCCTCTATCTATGTGTATTTTACATACCACAGTAATTTGCTATAGAGAATTTCTATGAAATAAACGTATTATTGCTGGAATAAATTGTTATTTAATTTGATACATTGTGATCCGTAACGTTGATGAATTAAGAGAAACGGAAAGAGAGGGATTCGAACCCTCGGTAAACAAAAGTCTACATAGCAGTTCCAATGCTACGCCTTGAACCGCTCGGCCATCTCTCCTACATAATTTTATTATGGAAAATAAACTGAGTGAATAGCGAGTTTTCATATTCCTGCAGTACAGGTACAGCCACAAGCGCTCGGGGATTCCAAGGTCTATTGGAATGGAAAAATACCCTTTCGTCTAAATGGAAGGATCCAGGATTTTTTTTACTAGGAATTCCGATCCCTCGAAAAGGTTTTCTTTAGGGAAAACCCAAATAAAAATAAAAAGAGAATTCACAAACTCTTCTTATTCCATAAAAGGGGACCCTAGAATTCTATTTGCATAAGGTACCTTACCCATACAATCTAAATAAAAAATAAGGGTATCGGGCAATTAATTACTTTGAAAACGCGAAATAGCTGATGAGAAAAGTTGTTGTTGAGAAATAGGAAAGTGGAATAAAATCCAATCTTAGTCAAATATTTCATATCTCCTCTTGTCCAAACAGAAGGAAAAGGAGACAATTTGAGCTGAGCGGAAAATCCCTACCTGTCTTATCCATTTAGAGCATATAGATGGATTTATAAGAATCGAATGTTTTGTTTTTATGTTATTTTGTGATAGAATGAAAAGAATTCTATATAGAATGGGTTGGGAATTATGCCTAGATCCCGTATAAATGGAAATTTCATTGATAAGACCTCCTCGATTGTAGCCAATATTTTATTGCAAATAATTCCAACAACCTCAGGGGAAAAAAGGGCATTTACTTATTATAGAGATGGTGCGATTTGACTCTTTTTTTTTTAGCCCTACCTACATCTCGTTCTTACGAGAAAGAGGGGGTTCGCATAGAGAAAGCAAAATTAGTAAAGGAAACCCACGCTTGGGGAAGGTGAAGTGAACTAACAATCCCTTCTGTCGTGTATCCTCGATTGATGTGGCCTCAGATGCTTCAATTGTAGATTTGAGTATTGAGCGAAAGGTTACACCTACAGGATAGGCTCTGTATTACAGGCCAATCCTACTCTACTAGTACCAATAGGCAGCATAGGGGAGAAAAGCACTACACCTCGAAATAGGAATCAACAAGAGAAAAACTTTGTTAGAAATTAGCCCTTTCCTGATCGGTATCAGGGTTGGGAAGAATGGTTGGGATAACAAACAACCATCGGGTTTGTACTTTGGATACCCTTATAACCATCAAAGGTCGTTGAAGTGGCTAATTCCTATAAATAGGAGGCGTTGAGAACAAAGAAATTCTTGGAGCTATCGTTTTCCTCTAGCATTAATAGAATTTTTTGGTGTTAAGAAAAACCTCTTGGGGGAAGGTTGGCTAGAGATTTCTTGGAAAAATACCAGCCCCTTTCGGTCTATAATGAGATGGGACTAATTCTATTTTCATTCTATAGATTTTTCACTTAGTACTATGTACAGAAGGGAGGAGCCGTATGAGATGAGAACCTCATGTACGGTTTTGGAACGGAGATTTTTTGAATAGAATGAACGACCGTAACGGATGTTGGCTCAATCCGAAGGAAATTATGCAGAAGCTTTGCAGAATTATTATGAAGCTACGCGACTAGAAATTGATCCCTATGATCGAAGTTATATACTATATAACATAGGCCTTATACACACAAGCAATGGAGAGCATACAAAAGCTTTGGAATATTATTTCCGGGCGCTAGAACGAAACCCCTTCTTACCGCAAGCTTTTAATAATATGGCCGTGATCTGTCATTACGTGCGACTATCTCCACTATAGAAAGAATAAAAAAGGAAAGGGTGCAATTTTCTAGTATTTACTAGAAAAAAGGGCTTTCTACATAGGGATCGTCAAAACAACGATTTTACCCTATCAGCTGTAGGAAGGACACTTCACGAGAATCAAAATAGGAAGAAAGTAGAGCCTATACTACTACTCTATGGATAAAGTCTCAAATTGATAGAGAAAGCATCGTAAAGATCAATTAGTGAGCGACTGCGTCGATACAACTAAAAAAAACTGCTTAATTATACCATGATATGGGGCAAAATTTAGGAATCTGCTTATGTAATAGAGCCGATCCACTAAGGGATTAAGTAGCGGTGTAGTATCAGATCCCAAAGATAGTAAGTTCTTTTTTCTTTCTTATTGGAAAAAAGTCTTTTTCAAGGATTCTATAGAAATTTCATATATGAAACGAAACCGAGATAGTTACCTTTCAGAAAATTCGAACGAAGGATATAGGTCTATCTAGGCTTCATTCTTCTGAAGGTGGGAGAAAAGAGCAAACTGATTTTTGATCAAAATTAGGGTTTGAAACTTAGGTAATTAACTTTTTCTGCTTAACCCAAGAAGAAATTGGATCGATTTTTGAGAAATCAAATTCAGTTAAGATAAGGGAAATTAAGATAGAAATTTCTGAGCCGTATGAGGTAGGAAACTCTCAAGTACGGTTCTAAGGGAAGGAACTGCCTATTCTGACCGAGGAGAACAGGCCATTCTACAGGGTGATTCGGAAATTGCGGAAGCTTGGTTTGATCAAGCTGCTGAGTATTGGAAACAAGCTATAGCGCTTACTCCGGGAAATTATATTGAAGCACAGAACTGGTTGAAGATTACGAAGCGCTTTGAATTTGAATAAGACCACTCTCCTCTCTATTTTCATAAAATAAAATGGGTGGTTTGGTTGTTGATCCATTAATCAAATAATTTAGGTAGGAAGATCGAATCAAGAATTTCATTATATCCCTTTCTTCTACCTTCGATTTTATATCATATTTCATAAGGATAAACAATAGGGATAGGCTCTAGAACAGAAGTAATAAAGCAAATAAAAGGGGCAATATAAATATTCAGTCCTAATATATCAGGACGGTCTTATTAATAATTCTAATGAGTTATCTTGGAATTTGGAATAAAAAAAAATATATATATATTATGCTCACTCAAGGAAAGTAGATGTAGATAGGGGCTTATACCCTCAAAAAATAAATACACTAGCTTCTAAAATTAAAACGTAAAAAATAGATTTTTTTGTTACGTTGGGAAAAAATTTTCTAGGATAACCAATGTCCGTTAGGCACCTAATCCTTATGTCATAATAGATCCGAACACTTGCCTCGGATTGACTTCAATATATAATTGCTCCAGTGAATAACTAAAACAAAAAATAGAAGGACGGTAGATAGTAAAAAAAGGACTCATCATAATATCTATCTTTCAAAGATTCACTAAAAAGACAGTTGGCGGGTCTCTTTGTATGTCTTGTCCGGAAAGAGGAGGACTTAATGATTATTCGTTCGCCGGAACCAGAAGTTAAAATTGTTGTGGATAGGGATCCTGTAAAAACATCTTTTGAGGAATGGGCCAGACCCGGGCATTTCTCAAGAACAATAGCTAAGGGCCCTGATACTACCACTTGGATCTGGAACCTACATGCTGATGCTCACGATTTCGATAGTCATACCGGTGATTTGGAAGAGATCTCGCGAAAAGTCTTTAGTGCTCATTTCGGTCAACTCTCCATTATCTTTCTTTGGTTGAGTGGCATGTACTTCCACGGTGCCCGTTTTTCCAATTATGAAGCATGGCTAAGCGATCCTACTCACATTGGACCCAGTGCTCAGGTAGTTTGGCCAATAGTAGGGCAAGAAATTTTGAATGGTGATGTAGGCGGGGGTTTCCGAGGAATCCAAATAACCTCTGGGTTTTTTCAGATTTGGCGAGCATCTGGAATAACTAGTGAATTACAACTCTATTGTACCGCAATCGGTGCATTGATTTTTGCATCATTAATGCTTTTTGCTGGTTGGTTCCATTATCACAAAGCCGCTCCCAAATTGGCTTGGTTCCAAGATGTAGAATCCATGTTGAATCACCACTTAGCGGGGTTATTAGGACTTGGGTCTCTTTCTTGGGCTGGACACCAAATCCATGTATCTTTACCGATTAACCAATTTCTCGACGCTGGGGTTGATCCTAAAGAGATACCACTTCCTCATGAATTTATCTTGAATCGCGACCTTTTGGCTCAACTTTATCCCAGTTTTGCCGAAGGAGCAACCCCTTTTTTCACCTTGAATTGGTCCAAATACGCAGAATTTCTTACTTTTCGCGGAGGACTAGATCCAATAACCGGTGGTCTATGGTTGAGCGATATTGCGCACCATCATTTAGCTATTGCTATTCTTTTCCTGATCGCTGGTCATATGTATAGGACCAACTGGGGTATTGGTCATGGACTTAAAGATATTTTGGAGGCTCATAAGGGCCCATTTACAGGACAAGGCCATAAGGGTCTCTATGAAATTCTAACAACGTCATGGCATGCTCAATTATCTCTTAACCTAGCTATGCTAGGCTCTACAACTATTGTTGTAGCTCATCATATGTACGCTATGCCCCCCTATCCATACCTAGCTACTGACTATGGTACACAACTTTCCTTGTTCACACACCACATGTGGATTGGCGGATTTCTAATAGTTGGTGCTGCTGCACATGCAGCCATTTTTATGGTAAGAGACTATGATCCAACTACTCGATACAACGATCTATTAGATCGCGTTCTTAGACACCGCGATGCAATCATATCCCACCTTAACTGGGTATGTATATTTCTAGGTTTTCACAGTTTTGGCTTGTACATTCATAATGATACCATGAGTGCTTTAGGCCGTCCCCAAGATATGTTTTCGGATACCGCCATACAATTACAACCCATCTTTGCTCAATGGGTACAAAATATACATGCTGGCGCGCCTGGCGTAACAGCTCCTGGTGCAACAACAAGTACCAGCTTAACGTGGGGAGGTGGCGAATTAGTAGCTGTAGGCGGCAAAGTTGCTTTGTTACCTATTCCATTAGGAACCGCAGATTTTTTAGTCCATCATATTCACGCATTTACCATCCATGTGACTGTATTAATACTTTTGAAAGGTGTTTTATTTGCTCGCAGTTCCCGTTTGATACCTGATAAAGCAAATCTCGGTTTTCGCTTCCCTTGTGACGGGCCTGGACGAGGGGGAACATGTCAAGTATCCGCCTGGGATCATGTTTTCTTAGGTCTATTCTGGATGTACAATGCAATTTCGGTAGTCATTTTCCATTTCAGTTGGAAAATGCAGTCGGATGTTTGGGGTACTATAAGTGATCAAGGGGTAGTAACTCATATCACAGGAGGAAACTTTGCACAGAGTTCCATTACAATTAATGGTTGGCTCCGAGATTTCTTGTGGGCACAGGCATCCCAAGTAATTCAGTCTTATGGTTCTTCATTATCTGCATATGGTCTTTTTTTCTTAGGCGCTCATTTTGTCTGGGCTTTCAGTTTAATGTTTTTATTTAGCGGCCGTGGTTATTGGCAAGAACTTATTGAATCGATCGTTTGGGCTCATAACAAATTAAAAGTTGCTCCTGCTACTCAGCCTAGAGCCTTGAGCATTATAC